AGTAAGCCAAAGAACTGATTGACCCAAGGCAAAGAGTCCGTTCATGGTATAAGTCCTTTACTTTCCACTAAGAATGCCGACTTTCCTAAAACGATTGGAACTAGGGTATCCTCGCCGAAGGAAAAGAAGATTAAGCCAATAGTATCCCGAAGAAAGAATCAAATGGCACATTGACATTCATCTTCTTCTCAAAGGGCTTTGACAAGAGGGGCAACTAGTGAAGATGCCGAGAATGGCCGGGGATTACAGGTCTTAGTTAGAATATGTTGAAAATGCATGTGAGGGAGGGAATGATTGCACATTAGTAAGAGTAAGGGAAGGCAAGTGCCATGGCATGGAACTTATTTTCTTCTTTGTACGAGTCTCTAAGAGCAGGGGATTCGAGAATAAGAAAGAGCCTCTCGTCCATTAAGGTCTAAGTTGCGCTGTACTCTGGGCATCTTCAAACTCCTAGTGCGCAAGGCTACGTACCTATCTCCTTCTCACTGAAAGTATGTAGCTCGTAAGTAAGAAATCTTCCTTTCAGTCGAGCTCAATTGCATAGAACCTGCTTCGTACTTTCCAGCCTCTTTCACTCCCTCTCTCGCTCCTTTCTTTTATGTAGCTCGTTCCCTAAAGAAAGGACCAGTGACTATCGGTAGAGTCCAAAACATCCCTCCCCCTTTCCGTTCTTATTTCCTGTAACTCTCGCAACTGCCCAATCAATACGGTACTCTTTCTTCCTTTAAAGATACTATTCCCGGTCCACTCATAGCCGACTTATGAGAACGAGATAGAAAGAAATGAATCATTAAAGCACCCTCCGCTGAAAGATAGAAAGAAATGATTCTTACGCGAGAATACTAGACTATATTCAAAAATTCGTATATAGCTATACTAGTGATACTACGATACTCTATGAATTCATTCTTTTTACGCTATACGCTAATAATACTAGCTATATACTAGCATACGCCGCTATATATATAGTATCGCTAGACTAGATTATCTTCTATTTATATTCTCTAGTCTATCTTTCTTCAAGTGAGATAGTTGAGCCCGCCCCAAGCGCCGCCTTACTAAGGGTAAGGGGGGCCGGTCCCAGGTTGCCTACGTTCCTTGATCGCTCTGTAAGAAACAACTCAGGTTCAAAATCCGCAGGGAGAATAAGTGCTTTTAAAGAATTAGATAATATAGTATAGCGTAATCATAATTTCTTTCTAGATTTATCGATGCCTTGTATAGTATAGTTCTAGTAAGCTGATCTACGACCATCCCCCACAGCCTTTGTTTCGGGTTCGATTTCTTATGCAGTTAGGAGTGGGGCGTGCTAGCGGGAAGTCCGGTTATGAACATATATCAATCCCTCAATCAACCTGAGTATATATTTTATAGGACACGGGGCGATATGATATTCTAGTGCATATATTCGCTCCTTGTTAAGACCCGACTAACTAAATTGAATCGAATCTCCTCTTCTAGGCAACCGGGTCTGAGTCCCTGTCCCTAGTCTGAGTGTTAGTAGTTTCATTAGAGCAAGCTCCTCAGTGTTAGGGTTTTGACTTGCTTGCTTACCGGCGGGAAAGGACAGAGTTTCATAGTCCCATTCCCCACCCAGTGATAAGATAGAGACAACCCTGCCAACCAGTAGTCCCCAGCCAGCCAGTTCAAAAGCATAGGAATAGGTAGAGTAGATTAGATCTATTAAACACAAACAAGCAAGCCAGGCAAAGAAAGCAAGCCAAGCAATAGAATAAGAGAAGTGAAGGAGCGAAATGATAATAGATAGAGTGATTGGCAGATAGAGTTCTAGGCCAGTTCAAGGGAAGCTTCACTCCACCCTCCTTTACGTAGCGAGCGGGGCAGGGATATTACATATCGCCAGGAAAGCCAATTTATTGGCTTGAAAGAGCTTTGATCACGACTGGTTGTAAACAAACCACTGTCTCGCCTCTGCTTTCTTTCGAGCTCCGCTCTCCCCGCCCCATTCATGGCTTGCTGTTCGGATAGTCAGAAAGAAATTCCGGGAGGCAACGAGTAAGGAATTGATATGGCCCACTTTCTGTCGTTCTAGCTGATGCAGTCGGTTGATTCAGCTTCTTTTTATGCGTATATATATATTAATTCGATTATATAAGTGCTCGCTGGGTTCCTTTTTGAAAAAAAAAAACACACGGGGCTCAGACAGGTACCGAAACCTATTGTCATCCTTACATACAATAGAATGAAAAATGCATTTGTTTGAGATCTATATGAGAAAGCCTTTCAGCGGTTAAGTCAGCGAGACCAGTCAAAAAAGCCCCTTTAGAGAGAAGGGCGGTCAGAGGCACTGTCAACCAACACCGGCACACGCACCTGCATAATCAACTGATCCCGAAACCAACCGACTATACTTAGTTAGGCATTGATACCATTAGGGCAGGGAGTTGACTACTGCCCAAGCTGTGACTGCTACACGTAACTTCTTGTTTCTCCCTCGCAGGACTGTCCTACTATCTGATTAGCCGGATACCGAAACAAAAAAAAAGCAGGAAAAGCAAGTGCAAGCTAAGCGGTCAAGGTTCAAACGTGGGTGCTGGCTAAAAGTGTTTGGTGACAGGTCAAGTTATGTATCAGGAAGGTGGGAGAGAAAGGCTGAATCTCATAGTCAATAACATGCTCTGTGCTGCGCCAAGTAAAGACTAGCCAATGTTCGCTTCCCACCCAAGGCTCTCGCCGGGAGGATTCGACATTTAGCGTTTGCTTGTCTCGAAAAGCCCTTTCCTTTTCTTGTAGTACGGAACCTATCAAGCATTGTTGGGTATTTATCCTTGAAAGCATCTTGGGGTCTTTCTTTTAGATGTCGTTACGGTCTTGGTTGGTGAAGTTAGCCGTAGTGATCGATCTAGCTCAATTACCAAAGTCCCTTAGGGGGGGTCTTTTTTATTAATAGTGATTTAAACGGCTGTAGTCGTCTCTACCGTTTATCCACCAATCTGCCCTGCTCTTTATGAGCTGAGCTATTCCATATGAAAAAAGGGAATCCAATTGTCTACCTAAGCCGCTTCTAGATCCTTCTTTGATTCGCGAGAACTCGCTCAGGTAGAACAGAGAGAACGCGACTATTGGCTTTTTTCTTTTAAAGTAGCTTTCTCCGTTTCTGGTTCGTGAGCTTATGGTAGTCAATCATTAGCTAGGGGCAGCTGCTTTAGTTTGAGTTTAGGTCACGAAGATATAAAAAAAAGAAAGGATCGCTCCCCGTTCTAATTGAATCAGGTGGGCTGTGCCTTCCACCGGGTTATCAAGGTTCTTTCTTAGAGTGCACGGGAAGAGCAAGCAAACTCAAAACCTCCGCCCCAGTCAGCTGCTCCCCAAAGGGGATCGTCCGCTTCAAAGCAATATGAATTTCTCATAGCTGTCCCAGCTAACTTTCCTAGGATAAGTAGTCCTCTCTGATTGATTGCCGTTGAAGATGACTCAAGGTCTTTATCAAGATTTTCTTTTTCAATAAGAAAAGAACATAGTAGGAAGTGGTGCTCTTTGCCTAAAGCCCTCCTTCCGACTTAGAAATACCAACTATAAATAAAATAGCTTTAGCATCTCTTGATAAGGAAATGTCTTTCTAGAGCTAAGGGGAAGTGGCTATAGCCCCTAGTAGCAGAATGGAATCAGTTTACCGGGCTGACTTTCATGCCAACACGAGTAGTTTAACTTATCACTACCTCGTAAGGGCGTTGAGAATTTTTTTTTTCTTTTACTTTTGTTCCAAATTCTTAAAAAAGTATTCAAATAGCCTTTGCATAGTTTACGAATTCTGCTTATGCGGACCTAAACACAGGAATGGTTTTTCTCAGAGTCAGGCCACGCCTTATGACGAAAGGGGGAGAAAGGACGGGTCACCTGCCGATCTGTGATCAAACAAAACTATACCTGAAGAATGGGATACAGATTGACCGGCACAAAAGCCATCTCTATCAATCTACGCTCATTGATGAGACGGCGACATAGAGAAGAAAGTATACCCTTTGCTTTGTCACCCCCCTTGTCACTTAAAAGTAAAGAAGAGATACAAACTTTGGAATTTGGTGGAATCGAGGATGGAATCGAATAGCGAATGCACTTGCGGTTAAGACAGGTCCTGCATCTCCTACCTAATGCAATTGACCGACCCGGCATCTCTTTCGTTCAATAATGCCTTTGCTTCAAGACGCTATTTACCAATAAGAATAGGAAAAAAAAAACGACCCTTTTTTTGAATTGAAGAAGCCGAAGGGGTGAACGAACGCTGCGGTAACGAGCCGTAAGAAAGATGAGCAGAGCATTCCTTCCGCCGGCCTTTATAGGAGTAGGGGAGCGTGGTGAGATAGATAGACGTCCAATCCTGCAGCAGCTAGTTGCTCGGCCTTAGTCTTGGGCTGATCTCACACTTCAATCAACCCCTTCGTACTTCGATCCAATCAATCGATCGATCAAGAGGCTAATCTCTTTTGTTTGGACCGTAAAAAAAAAAAGAAAAAAAAGAGATGTATGGCGGAGGGAAGGAGAGAAAGAACGCATGCATGGAGATTCTGTCTGTCGGAGGTTCGAGAATCTATGAAAGGACATCTAAGACTAAGGAAGAATTCGAGGAAGTCCATTACTGAGAGAAGTGGTGATCTCGTCTTGGGAGAAAGGAAGCTTCCGGATCACCTTTTCCAGCCGAGCGATCACTCAGCAATGAACACTAACTGAAAGCGGCCGGGAATGAGTACCTATCCCTTACGGGAATCGAACCCGTGTCTTCGACATGAAAAGACGATGTCCTAACCACTGGACGAAAGGGACCAAAAAGCCATTCTTCATATACCTCAGCTCCGAGAATCTAAGTGGTTCGTTCTATATGCAATTCAAGATTTCGTTTGTGTTCATGTTGGCGATTTCTGATTTCTGATGTGAATTCGGCGGGTCGTCCACCCCTTCCTACGGGTTCCCCCACCGATCCAGTAACACACCAACCCCGCCCCCTCCCTTTCTACGATCATAAAGCCCCCTGATTCCTTTCTTTGTCTTTCATCCCCCCTGAACAGAATAAGTAAGGCTTTCTAATTAAAAAAAAAAAGAAAATAGGGGCGAAGCGCCCGTTTGAAGTGGCGAAGGCCTATGCTAAAGTAAGAAAGAAAGTACGTTAAGGTTACGAAGTAAGGTCAGCTGGTTAAGGAAAGCTCAGGTTATGAAATCGCTTAGCCGTTTATTTATTTTATTATTCTAATTAATTAATTCTAATTAATTAATTAAGTAATTAATTAAGTAGTAGTGAGGCGTCGGTACGGAGTTGCGTCAGCTGTACATATAGACTAGGCTAAGGCGGACTTCATCTCTTCTATTCTCTTCACTTACACTTCCGCTGAGTCTAACAAGGCTCAGGTGCGGAGCTTTCCACTGTGGACCGAGACTACGCAAAGGTAGAACACCATAGAAACTTCACTGACTTTATCATAAACCTTGATTTCGCTACGCTCAATAAGAACCCGGAATAGCGGAAATCGGTTCGTGTTCCGCTTCCAAAGTCAGTCGTCTTTGCCCAAGTGTGAACTGCAGACGACTCTCCGGTGGTTCCATTCCTTCTTACTTGACTTCTGGGTCAACCCAAGCCGAATGGGAAGAAAGGGGTCAGCCAAACAGCAGTCCACTTTGTACATTTTCTGAGGCAGACCAATCAGGCATTTTAGAAAGGGGAAGGGCACTTCTCACCGAAGGAGGCAGTAGGAATGAAGGAGGCGGGAAGCTACCGCTTCTAGAACTAGAATGCAAGCTTATCCTTTACTTTTTTTAGAGCGTACCACTATTGAAATAATAAAAAAAGGTTTATGGATGAAGTAATCGGAGTGACAATTACGGTTGCGGAAACCGGAGAAAGTCGGGAACCGTCGGTTACCTTTTGAATCAAAGTAGCGACGAGCCGAGCTTCGCTTCCTCGTCGCTTCTTTCTGGCGACTAGCTTCTCAAGCGGGTGGCTTGGTAAGCAAGCTACCTTCAGCATCGGGCAAATCCCTATCAATAAATAATAGGCCGGAATGGTGTGGAAGGGGGCCCTGGCCCTCCCTACTTCAATGGAAAGGGGGGAATCGCCGTTTCACAGCCGCTCCTCTACAACTACCTTTCGCCTAACATGATCACGAACGAAGACAGAGAATTGCGTAGATAGGAGGACGAAACGAACCAACCCATTTCATTTGTCCTGATCGGAACGATTGAAGAAAGAAAGAGAAGGGTGGCCCCTTTCGCCCGGGGGGCATCGTCGGAGAACAATGTCGGGGACAGGGTGAGAACCTTCCCTTCCGTTGGTTACGCCTTTTAAGTGTTGGTTCTTCCTTAGATATGGAGATAGATCCAGATAGAGATCTATATCTTTCTATCGATAGATAGATAGATAGATATATTGAGAAATGGATATTGATCTGCTTTCAAGATCTATGAACAAGAGAGATCCCTAAATATCCATTTGAAAAAAGAGATGAATAGGCGGAGCCAGCTGAAGGAAGGGCGCTAACGCACCCCTGCAATCTTTCTAAAGCAACAAGCGAGAAACTTGGCTTTAATAAGAAGGAAGGGCCTTATATTAGAATTAGAAATAAGAATATTAATTAGTAAAGGCGCGTTAGCCTATCTAAAGGCCTTTTCTTGCTCTTGCTCGCCCCCCTACCCGATTAGTTTAGTTTAGTCATAAAAGAACTCAAGTTTCGCCCTTTGACAACCTTACTAATAGAAAGGAAAGGGGAAAGATGCGCTCAAGCATGCGAAGAAAGCTCGAAGAGCTTCCCTTATATTATAGAAAGGTTTGTAGAAAGGGGCTTCTTCAAATATCCCATAAAAATCAAAATCAAAAATAGAAATATATAAATAAAGTAGAGGCTTCAAGGCTTGTAGTTTAGGGGTGGGACAGGAAGGCCCAACCTATACAAGGGGCTAGCGCGAAATGGCTTTCTCTGATAGGGGCTCGCTTCTTCAAGCGGAGCTTGCTGCTTTTCATTTTGATAGGAGTAGGTGCTTGCTGCTCGTCAAAGCCGTAGCTTGCTGCTCGCTTGCTGTCTACTAAACGAGCCTTCACTGTCCGCCCGGGGCCCCTATCTTTAATCTTAAGTAAAGTGAAGTCAAATCAATGAAGTGAACAGCCCAACCTCTTTGTTTGAAGCTTTTCCAAAAAGCTTCTACTTGTTTTTATTTTGAAGCTTTTCTTCCCCAAAACACAACAATAGACTTGCAATGCAACTATAGTATAGGAAAAAGCTGCTCTTTGATATCGATAGCGGGGGGTTCAGAAAGGATCTTATCGTAGATAGAGACTGAAACCTGTGTGGGGGTAGGGGCGGATGTAGCCAAGTGGATCAAGGCAGTGGATTGTGAATCCACCACGCGCGGGTTCAATCCCCGTCATTCGCCCATCCATCAATAAATGGACCATTTGTTACGGAGACACAAGACAAACCCTTCTTTTATCTTCAAGTCAAGTCGTAGGCTTTCAAACAAACGCATCCAAACATAGAAACCGTCGCCTACGTGCTGAAAGCAGAAATGGAATGGCTGATCATTCATTGTATGAAGTTTTTAAGACCTCACTAATCAGCCTTACACTTTTTAGTTCATAATGAATGAAATGAACCCCCGGATGAAGCAACTACCGTTTACCTCTCCCTTTTACTAAACCATGGGGAGCCCCGAGTAGTTTACCGGGCTAATTTAGTTGTCGTGACGATACCTTTCTTAGTGGAAGATCGGAAAAGACTTCTCTTCATCACGAGACAGATCGGATCTGCCGTAGACACCCGAGAGACCTCCACAAGGCAGGCTAAAAGAGTAAGAGGACAACAAGCAAAGAGTTATGCTTTCATTTCTTTGTTGAGATTGAAATTAAGTTATTTAAAAGGGGGTAGGGGGTCGTTAGACCGCGGGCCAAGTCAAGAAAATTACTGACTTTTCTTTTCTAGTAGTCTTAATGACTAGTAGTTTGAAGCCTTAACGGTTTTTTTCGGCACTCGGTTCCTTCGTCTTAAGTCAAGTTCAGTTTACTTTTTCGATTCGGAACTCTTAGTCGAGCTGATGGCGAGATCGATTTTTTATTCGAGGTTCAAGAGAAAAGAAAAGAGAGGAACCACCACCCAATGGTGCTTTTACGAAAGTACGGTCACCGGTGGCTAAGAGCCTTTCCTTTCCTATCAACTTCGTCGAGCCTTTAAGCCAATTGAATCAAATGGCTTTGCGTTTTAGTTGGTGTTCAGTGTATCGTACTGTTTTGAAAATCATGCTTTGCATTCCAAGTGAGATCAAAGCGCCCCTCTCTACCAACATGAAGCTTGTTGCCAGAATAGATCGAATGTAATAACGTATTGTTAACTGTTTCCAATTTAGAATTCGAATCAGCCGAGAAGGAGATCACTGAAGATGGGAAGAAAGAACGTGCTGTTTACCAAGTCTCTGTTGGAATATGAAAAGAAATAGACTTTTCTAGAAATTATTTAGCCTTAGTCTGGGCCGCCCAAAAGCTCAGACATTACTTCCTCGCTCACTCAGTAAAAGTGCTCGCGCGGATGGACCCAGCTGAAAAACGGATGCGCGTTAGCGCTTTACTAAACAAGCAACGGCCCTAATCCTAATAAAGGCTAAAGGCGCCTGGCGCGCCATACCCTTTCTTTATCTGGGGGATGCTCCCAAATGAACAGGTGTAGAAGCTATGAAATTAGATCGACCGTAATGGAAGCGGCTAATTCGCGATAGACGAGTGGGTGAGTGTCACGGGGAGTTTTTCGAGAAAAGGTCCTATCCTTCAATATCATGATTGGGTCGACCTCATGAAAATCTTCATTTTCCCATGTTTAACATTTTTGACAAGTTCACTTCCGGTAAAGCGCAACTACGCCTTCCTCTCGGAGGCACTATACAAGAAAAGAACAAAGAGAGAGAGAGCCCTAGATTTGAGCACTTGATTTCGGCAGTTGGACAAATCGACTGTGCCGAATCGAGTGTTGCTGTGGAACTCAATCCAGCTGTCTTTCTTTATCTTTATGAAGGCAGCTTTCTTCATTCGCCCCAGTTCGAGATTGTGGATCGGAAGCTGCATCCTTTTGTTTCAGACTTTCCTACAGATTCAGCTGGATGCCTTCCTTCCTTGTTGAGAGACAGAACCCAAGCCAAGCCAAGACGAAAATGGATGAATATTCATTCTATTGCCACTGTCTCTAATGAGAAAAGCTCTTTAAGATGCTTTCACGTCAAAATCTATCATTGGAAGAAGCAAATGCGATTTCATGGGTTGTCCCTAGGAGCAAACATCCGATCAATCAATTACGGACACAAGGAAGTTAGCAGCGGACGTTAGATTTACCTATCGCCCGTTATGTATGATACACAACTACCATTCCAGATTGGTTTTCTCTCTCCAATTAGGAGAGGCTGATAAGAAATCGTATCAGATGCTATTCCCCGCCCATCCATCGGAGAGAGGAACTGTCCTAGCTTAACTCCTCGATTCAAGAGGAGCTCGGAAATAGGAGGAGAGGTTAGCAACGTACGAACGTTTTCCAAGCGAGCCATGGGAGTCTAGATTTTGCGAGCCAGCCCGGAAAAAAAAGTTTCACTATCTTCCCCGTCTCTCCATCATAAATTCAAAGAAAGACTCGCAGGCAAACCCATTATTCAAGGGGATGAATCAGGTGCAGGGGTTAGCTTCGGATTGGTATAGGTGATATGGGAAAGAGCATGTGGGGTTTTTTTACTTCCTTTTCCTTAGAGGAGAAGCCAATGAATTGTGTGATTTGACTGTTCTCGGTAAAGTGGTTAAAGAGCTAGTGGCGTGTATCAAAGGTTATCTTGTGCGTCTGTTCGCAAAAGAGAAAAAAGGCTTTGATTGTGTAATAGCTTCGTGCTTAGGTCCCTACTTTCTTTTTTTTGATAAATGAAAATAGTGTCCATTGATACCTTATAGTGATAGAGTGACCGTTTACACACCTTCTCGGGCCAGTGTAGTGGATCTTTCCCATTATAACAGTAAAACGATCAAAAGATGTCGATTAGAAAGGCAAGGCTTTACTAATTACTAATAAGGGCTAATCTTGCTTCTCCAGCTCCACCAGAGCATTTAAAATAAAAAGGGAATAAAGCCTAATCAAAGCAGGCAAACAGAAAGATCGTGTAACTTGACAGGTGCAGCCACGAACGACGGCTTGTTTCTCAACCGCAGTAGCTCTTGTTCTTCTTACTTCTCAGAGGTCGATTCAGCAGCTTCAGTAACCTCCATGGTTAGTCTTTGTATTGCGGGTTATAATCCTGAGATGGATTCTTGTGGGCCAGTCTCAGGATTAAACCTGGGTTCCAGGGATGGCTCCATCTCGGTTGTGGATCTAATCAGCTCCATCAGACCGCCTGCCTCCACAGTGAAGCTTCCGGCCACTGCTTCCACAGCAGGACAGGAATAGAAGTGAGTGCTTCAGGTGGATAAGCTTCGACGCTCTCAACCTGGTTTGGATCGTTTGACTATGGCTCCGCGTTCTTTACAATCATAAGCTCGATCACGAGAGTCCAAATCAGGGTCTCCATCTCGCCTTATTAAAGAAGTTCGGGCAAATCTACATCTACATTTTAAGAAGTTATAGGTATAGCTCAGGAGATGGGATTGGATCCGGAATTAGAATTGGCTCTGCATCATCTGAAACTCAATTTCGGGGTCTTTATTTCAATTAGAATCCGCATATGGAATTAGAACCGGGCTACCCCATAATCGTGATTTGATCATCATTAGGTGGTGAGAAACCACGCCTTATGACGAAAGGGGAGCATTACGTCCGATCAAGACACCAGTCTGCCCTCTAATAGAGGGTGCTACGGAAGAAATTAGGCACTGAACTGAGGTTTAGCAGTGCTTATCACTCAGGACGGCCAGACTCCAGTCGTCGGTTTACTGGAAGACTTGCTGAGGAGCTTAGTGCAAGGGAGACCGAGCAAGTGGGAATAAGTTCTTCCAACTGCAGAGTTTGCCTATAAAAACGATGTGAATCGGCCTATGTTAAGTAAGGGGGGAAGTAACCATTCGAAGTGGTGTATCGGACTAACAATAAGGGGGAAGCACAGCGATCAAAGCTTTGGTTTAGGGCCCACTTAGTTTAAACGAAAGAAGAGATCTTTCTAGCAATTTAGTTCCGTTCCAAACCTAGCCTTCCAATATGAGAGCGAGACAAGCAAGCCTGAACCCATCCAATGAAGGAAGTGACGCTTGCTACGATCAATATCCGAACAACACCTTGACTTTGATCAAGATTGGGTTTGTGTTCAGTGAGCTGTACCAGCAACTGCATCGATCCTTCTCTATTCTAGGAGCATCCAATCCAGTCATTCTCTTGTAAAGAGGACGATTTCATCATAACAAAGAGAACCCAGTACAAAGATAGATCCATTCGCTGAGCTCGAGAGAGCGTTTTGAACAATAACAAGAATTTCCCACTGCACAATCATTTCAATTAGGATCTGCACCAGTAGCTCTCAGCTGCTACAATTGCTTTAGTGGGAGCACCGGTAGAAAACAGGTGGTCAGCCCACCAATCCTCCCTTTTCGAGCACGGCCCTCAACAGGCAATATTGATTATTAGGCAACGTTGTCAGGAACACAACGGATTGCATCCCGAGCGTTAGGTGAAGGGGTACGGTCCTCAAGGTATCCGAAATGAAAAGAATCCGCTTTACAATAGCCTTGAGTTTCATGTCATTAAAGAGGTCGACGTAGCGAACCTGGTTCTTCTAACTCAAGTCAGTAGTGAGCTTTAGACAGGAAATCAATATTACTTACTCTAGGTGAGTCTGAGTTCCTTTGCTCTTTCTTTGGTCTTTACCCCTGCCTACTTTCTTTGGATCGTTCTGACGATGCTTATTCTTTTTGATAGAACCTCGTCTCAAGGCCCGGGCATTCATCTAATGCTTACTTTTAGGCAGCTTATTTCCTGCTTCTGCAAAGGGTGGAAAAGGCTCATCTGCTCTCTTCGGTTGAGCTGTCCACGACACGAAGACCTCTTTCCTTACAATAAATATTTGACTTTTTCTGGTCTTTTGTCCTGTAATAGCAGTCGCATCTGTAATATCTAATCTAGCTCTTAGCTGGTCTGGTCCAACCCCTCTTCCGTCTGATGAAAATCGGGAATACCTTGCTAGCAAAGTAAGCAATGCTATTCCATTAGTTTAATTAAAAAAAAAGGCACACTTCTATTTTCTCGCCTTCCCCGCCTTTTGTTCGGAGCGTGGTCTTTGTGATCTTCCTTCCCTCGTTGGTTCCCTACCACGACCCTATCCGTATAAGGAGTATTCTCGCGTATTCGAGCTCACGCTACTTCCCCTTCCCCACAGGTAGCCACACTTCGGTAGAGCCTATATGCCGCCTTATGGTGGGTATCTTCAATTTATATGCCCTGGTGGTGAAATGGTTTCGTACTCACCTCCTTCTCATTATCACTGGCTACACCCTATGGTTATATCGGTGTACACTGATTGCGAGGCTTTTTTCGAACAACAGAACGGATTGAAAGGCTTTCCTGTCTCGAAACGATGAGAGACCTTTCTACTGCCAACGGTGGAGGAAAAACAATTCTAGCTGGAAAGGGTGGAAGTTCCTAGTGAGAACAGCGGATAACCGAACAGCGGATAAACAAGAAAATAGCAGCTGTGACTACCGGTTGTTATCCCGATCTAAAGTAGCAGCCTATCTAAAAACAGCTGATACCCTATAACCGAAAAAAAAGAAAATAACGGTTATATCTATTATCGGTTGTTGGTTCATGCTTCCGAATAAAGTCATCTTTGGCTGGGTATGGGGTCTGCTGTGCCTTCTTCTTTGGGTGATACTTGCAGTAGGCCTGTGATTATCCTTCTAAAAAAGAAATGTTAGACACGCTACGTCCCTTGTTGCTTGCAGTCGGCCAGGCAGTTTCAACTGGTCTTACACTTAGGGCACCTGTCATTGCTTTTGCTTTTCTCTGCCGCATCTTGCACGACGTCTTTGGCCATTCTGAGCACGTCCCCCTTGAGATTTGAAACATCTAACGCCTCCTTCTCCCCTTATTTATTCGATAGGGGCTTTGAACGGTCTTTGGCTTGATTACCCTGTCCATCTTCAGGAAGAGAAGTAAGATCTTGAGCCCTCTTCCTAACTAGAGAGGATAGTCCACTCCCTTGCCTTTCGGCTGATTCAATCTGAGATGATCATTTCTTGAATACGAATGAAGCCCTTACGCGCAAAGATCATAACGAATCTCACTTTCAAAAGATAGAAAGGTTACGTGTCCTGTCCTTCTTCTCTGATAGAGTGGGTTGGTGTTCCGTGAACTCAAACCACTTATTTTAAATGCTATAGCGGATGTAGTTGAATTGGGACCAAGACAAAGAAAGTGCTTCGAGCGATATCGAAGAGGCCCACGCTTCTTGTGTTGAAGTAAGTACACCGGTGACGTATTATAAGATCGATGGTCTTCTTCTTTCCTAAGAAGAAAGTTTGTCAAAACCCCATAAGTGAGACAAATAAAAAAAACAAAGACCTAAGTATGCAAGCAACCGAGACTGGAATTTCGACTTCTCCTTTTTCAGGAGTAAATCAAATCCATTTTGCAACTCAAACTGGAGTAACTTGATAAACAGGAGCACGGCTAAGAGCAGGTAGCAGCAACTACGGTATCAGTCTCAGTTCTATCAGTCGTCAAGCTAGGCAGAAAAGTCTTTCATCGTAGAACAAGGCTATGCGTAGCTAGGCCGCGTCTTCCTTACTTTATCAAGAAAGTCTTGGCATCACTCCTCTTTTGTGCTCCCGCCTTCCTAGCCTTATGGTTACTTTTCCTTCTTTGCTTGCTTGCATGGGCAGACTGTCTTGCCCAGAATGACTGGAATGAGAACAAGGGACTGAGACTGGGCTTGCCCTACCGCGGCTCCAACCAAATTATGGTGAATGAGCTAGTCTTGACTTTTCTGGGTTCACTAGAAATGCCATCTATCGCACTGGATTTCCCCACTTCAAACACTATAAGTGAGCCAGTTCCCTATTTCCCGGCTTTGATAGCTTGAAAGCAAAGGTGAAGGAAGGGCGGAAACAAAGTTCAAACCATTAATCTTAATTGGGGTAAAGAAATAGGAGCAATCCGCGGGAATAGCAAATGTAGCCCCTATCTCTTAAAAAGAAGAGGGTCCACGAGTTGAGACAGAGAAGTTCTGACTAATCAAGTAGGAGTTTACCCACGAGAGTAAGAGGCAGTATCAGCACCGAAGAAAGCAGGGATAGGTGCAGGCGCATTCGATCGAGAGCCAGATACCCATATATAAAGAAAGGTATCAGGTGGAAAGACAGACTGCCTAGAAGAGAACAGACTTACCGAGACAAGAGCCTTCTTCAGTAATCAACCGAGCGAAAAGCCATCCCTTTTCTTATTTATTTAGTAAGATAGGTAAAGGCCGAGAATCTCCTAAAATATCTAGATCCCTCTCTTTAAAAGAATAAGGAAATCCCGCTTTAGCATTTTGCGTTTAAAAAGCCTTTTCCCCTCATTTTGAACAGTGCTTAGCTTAGGTCGACTAACCGGACCCCGGTGAGAAAATCTCTTTAATAGTACTCCACTTGGCCATCTAGGATCAATCCTTCCTGAACCAGGTCTTTTTCTTACCCTTAGCCTTCGGCTTCTTTTTAAGCTCTAGTTCTCACGCATCCTAGCTTCAACTTTCGCTTTGAGCGCGAAGCAGCTTGCTGAGATCAAATGAGATATCCCAACCTTTGATTGTATTGCAGTTCCCATGAACCAAGCACAGGATGGATGGTGTACCAATCAATTTGGTTGGGAAGATGGCAAGGATGAAAGAAGGATATCGAGAGATAGGAAAAAGAGTACAGAAGCGAGAACGGGCTAGCTAAATGCCCTAAAATCCGTGTACGAAAGGGCCCGCGATCCTGGGCAGTACATGGATAACCCGGACCCACCAAGCGCTTAGGAACGTGTTGTGAAGGCGGAATAAAGTTTGCAGTTGAAATGATGACTTCTGGTGTAGCCAACTCAATGAAGAGCGGAATCTGAGCGAACCAGAGCGATTACACCTTTTTCTAGCCTTAAGCCAAAGTAGTCAGTAGTCATTGTTCCTTAGTGCGACCAGTTGCAAGTATTGGCGTGTTGGGGGGTTGAGCCGCATTAGTAGCGCATCTTCCCTATTCATAGAAAATCTTCAAACTTAACAGGGGAGAGACTAAAGAGCGAACTACTTCGTGGGTAATGAGCCGAAGCAGCTGGACAGACCTTCTTCTTTTCTTCCAAATTGAGTGGTTCGTTGTCTTTTCTGTTTATCCTGAACAATCGTAGCTATCTCTTTCCGGCTCTGGCAAAGCGCACCTTGAATGACCTACGTGAGCACTTCCTGCAGTAAGCAACTTACTTATTGACTTTCTCTTAAGGTTAGTACACTGAACACCAGCAAAATCTTTTTTTCAAAGTGTTTTTACACATGGCTGGATGAACTTTTCTCATCTTCGGACCCCCTTACCTTACTCAAGAAAGAAAGTCATGCTGATCAGTAGTAGTGTCTAAGAGGAAGGGTTGGCCCTATCAAATGGGCATCGAGAATGAATACAAGTCTGATCAAGTGAAAGAATTCCTTTTTTTGTTAAACTACCTATCGGCCGTTCTTTCCTATTCAGAGACAGGAACCACCACAACGGCCAGGCCAGCTGAAGCTGATAGTTTAGTCTACATTCCGGCATCCATAACCTCACTATTCATTACTTATTCTTGTTCTTGTTATCACCTAGCAACTCCTGGTATCAGACTAACTAGAACCGCTTGGCTTACCTTCTTCATAGAATGAATCCCGCAAAGTAGTGAAGGGAGAAGGATAGTCACTACACCTTATTTGCTTTCCCGTTGTCCTTCATCTTTTCTTTCAGGGTTCGTGCCCACTAGCTCTAATAGCGTAAGGTAAGTAAGTAGTCTATTTCATGCTGCTCTGATTCTTTCTTGTGTAAAGGATCTAGGATCGCCAAAAGGGTGCTCATTGAGCCGGCTTGGTGGGATCCCGATATCGATATGCTCTGCCGGAATATACAGATGGAACAGAATATGGATCGGATAACTCGGATCAATAATCAAGCTGTTTGTTCCCCGGAGACATGGACTAATGCTCAATGAGCAAGGAAAAGGTTCCAACTTCATAGGAAAAAGGCAGAGCAATATGGAGCTCGTTCTACTTGTAGATGATCATGACCCCACTACTGAGTTAGCTCATTCTTCGAAAGATTGCCCACCTTTTTTCAATGGCTGAGAACTGGGACAGGGGATGACGAAGAACGAATGTGATCACTCCTTCTGGCTTCGTCCCTCGCTTTGCTTCGAGGTGCTGCTTTTTCTTTCTTAGAGGGAGGGGCTGTCTTCGGGTGATCTAATTGGTGTGATTAGTCCTATAATGGTAATAGGATAGGCAGGACTCGCGGTGATGATTCCAACTGTGCTTCGCGAGGTAATATGGAATATTCTGTCTGTTCAAATGCCGGCAGGGATTGCCTCTTCTTTTACTTGAATTGTGTGATCGCATAAGCCGAAATACCGATCTATTCTCACATGAGAGGTGGTCCTTAACTACGGAATAAACGGGCATCTTACTTCTTTGTAATTGTTGAGCAAAGCTTCATCTTCTCCTTAATAGCTGGAAGTTCCCCAACAAAAGTATGAGCTAATGGTGCGGGCTGGCTGTGTTTCGATGCCTATCCATAGCTCAAAGTCTTCGTGGAAGCGGCATGCCGAAAAAAGAAAAGGCAAGTTCGACGGCAAGGGGTCTTGTCTGGTATAGAACCAGAACAAGGGCGGAGGGAGTTGTTTTCCAGTAGCAGGAATATCCTGGTTGTAGGGTCTATAAACCGGGTGGCTGGCTGAGTAGTTTCTCAAATCCCGGGAGGGGTGGTGGATGGGAATAGATAAGTAAGCATTCGAGTACATTGTTTCAGACGCCGAATAAGTTAAATCACCCACCGAATTAGCATAAGAAGAATCCGATGAATCATACATAGCATAGGTAGGCATCCTACCTAAGAACCAGAGTCTAGGGCCGCTCTTTCCCAATCCCGGAATAGGCCTCTTCCGGGTCGGAAGGCTTCCTTCAGTGAGTGCGCCTGTTCAACTTCCACTCTTTCAGATGCCGAATCTGAAGAAGCAGCTGCCACTAGAGAAAGAAAAGCAAAAGCCGAATCCGAAGACGCATCGACAGACGCATACGCAGACACCGGGGAATCCGCTTCGTATGAAGGAAGTATTCGACTCAGAATCCAAAGATAGAGACGCATCTGCACCCGAATCACCTAAAGCGGAAGTCTTCATCCGATGACGCCACTTGTTGCCGTTGATGGCCGTTGCAAGAGCACCGGTGCCGGTCATGCTTCAAAGTGGAACAAAACAGATTGGTTCTAGTTTCTATGAGTCGACAAGAGAAGCACCGCTCAAAGGAGCTTTCGCGAAAGCCGGTCATTTTTACCTTGTTTTATGAAAGGAGTGGACCTTGCTCGAAGGAAAAAAACCCTCGAACCGAGGCGATTGATGGGGAGCTTGTAGCTTATGGTGCTTCCTTCCCTGCCTACTATGCCTTTTACGATTTTCTTTCTTTTTGACCTTGTTTTCCGAAGGTAGCTGAAATCTTCCTTTTTTCAAAAAGTAGATGAAAAAATGGACGGGTATTGAATTGTTCTTAGCTTGGCGCGCTTGCTTCCCTCTAAAGAAGCACAACCGTAACGCTTTAAAGTCTTAGGTGAATCACTGAATTCTTTCCGTACCGCCCTCTCTCGAAGCAGTATTTCCCTCAGCAGCATACCCAGTTTATTCCGAACTAACTTTTCTCCTGAACCAAAGGATCCCTTTTATCCCGCGGATTCCGCTTTTCCCGAATCAACATCAAATTTAAGCTAGGTCAGTCATAGAGTCATAGGGTTATTTCCAGTCTAGTCTAGTCTAGAATCAACACCAAACAAAGCTTCACCTTAACTACGTACAAGATACCTGTGAAAGCCCTGCCTGACCGTGGTGGACGCATGCACTCGCAACACAAAAGTCAAAGCAGGAAAGTGTTTTTTAGTTTATTCTATTCGGGTTAGGTTCAGTGATCCCATTTTTTAAGAAATATCAATAAGAGAAGGGGCTATAAGTAGGCTGTTAGCGATCAATGCTGCTTGCCCTTCCTTGGGACTCTAATACTTGTGGAATCCTATGGAGGGGCCGCTTGTCTGTAGTCTTTGACTCTGTCCTTTGATCCAACCACTACCACTAATGTTTCACTCTTTCGGAAGCAATTCAAATTAACATAAGAAAGGAAGTGGAATTCTCGTCTTCAAAAAAGGGGCAGCTTTGAGTCTTGCCCTTCTTTCTTTTCTCATCCTGATACTGAAGACACATCAAACTCCTAACGACTGATAGACGGCTTGAATTAAAGAAATTTTCTGTATCGACCCAAGCCAAGCTATTAGCCGAACGAGAGTCCCCTACTACGAATGAATCAGAATCCATGGATCTCAGGAACAGCCGATTTCTCAATAGGGCCCGACGATCAAATCCTCGAACAGCACCCATACATGCAGGCCCATACCATAACTCCGCTTTCGGTGATTATGAATCTCTATCAAACTCTGATCGAATGAATAGGTTTGTGTGAAATACAAGCTCACGTTCCGGAAAGAATTTCTTATAGGCGTGAGGATAGGCATAAATAGATTGAGAACCTGTTCTTCAACTGAAACTGAGCAATATGGTTTTAACACAGAAGAGAAGATAAAGGAAGGGCACCGCTCCAACGGTAGAAAGGCTTAGCGATTAGAGAAGCGAAGCGGGCTTACTGATAGAAAGATAGAAACCGAAAGAAAGAAGGATTACGTCCGAGACGGTTAAACGCAAGGAAATTCGCCAACCAAGAACATAGGGGAAAGGTTCTACACCAGGAAAAGATACCCTCGCTTCATCACTTGGAAGAATGGAAAGCTTTACCGAAGGAATAGTAGACCGGACATCCGGCAGACATAGGAGACTGGACAGCCCCGATACGCCGAAGCCCCTGATTCCGGTCCTTAGGCTAACCTACAACTAGTCAGGAATTGCGTAAGAGAAGAAAACATAAGTTATCATAGTGCAAAACAGGAGAAAAAAAAAATATCGTCCAAGAGCAAAAATCGGAATAACAGCTCACCCCCACCTACTCGCTTTAAAAAAAAACCTCGAGAGACCCCAAAAAAAACTAGTTAATAAGGTGGTTATAATCTCTTTCCCAACGAACGTAAAAGCATGAAACTGAAAGGCAGATCCATTCTATTCCTTGCCACGATTGTTTTGTTTTTTTATCTTCTTTGTCGACAATTGGAGTGTCTTCCCTATTTTTTTGCAGTTGTAGGGAAGGGCGTCTTGGCAACCAGAAAGATTTCGTTTTTGTTGCCCGGGATCCGCGGGTTCTCATTGGCGGTGAGATTGCTCCTTCCAGCACTCATCAATGCCGAAGGCATACCCCTCATCGGGAATATGATGTTGCCCGCAGGGGCTTCCGGCCCATCAAACGCTCTCCCATCTTCTGGCCCTCGGTGGGACATCGATCTCAATAAGATCCCTGAGCCTGAGATCGATCTCAATAGTCTCCCTCCCCGGGGAGAAGAAGAGATTCAGGCTCCCATAGATGCCGATGGGGAAAGGAAAGGGACCGTCTTCGACTTTTTTTTTGAGAATCAACTCCGCGAAAAGATCTCTCAAAAGAGGGATGCCATACGCGGAATTGTGGAAGACATCATGCGAACCCAAATTCAAAAACGGGGGGTCGACCCCGACTCGGAGATCGTCGATCTCGAGGGTCACGTAAACGACATAATAAGGGAATTTGTTGGCCGGATGGAGATTTAAAAAAAGCCTCCCTGTCCTGCTTTTTAAAACAACTTTCCCGCGATGACAACCCCCACAAAGTGATAAATGCTATCACAAAAGCTGTTCGGGAGTCATTATAACCCTGGAGCGCGGGGAGTTGTATTCGCTATTTCGTGACGTACTGGA